CGATGATAATCCACCGGACCCATACGATTTTTGGATTTTTACCAACGAAAAAAAAGAAAGAAAAGAAAAAAAAGCATTTCTAAATCGAATCAAATCTCTCGAGAAAAAATCTAGTTTTTTGAATAGACTCGAAACAAGAACTCGATTATGTAATGATGATTCTAGAAACAAATACTTACCAAAAAGGTATGATCCTTTATTGAGCGGATCGCGTCGAAAAACAATCGAAAAAAATGCAATCCTGAAAAAAACTTCGAAAAAAACATTTTTTCAAAATTTTCGGATAAATAAATTGCATCAAATCCTCGTTCCGTACACCGATAAACTAGGAGAATTTATAGAGATACAGAATAAAGAGCGAAAGATTTATGCGGAGGATATCAAAAATGAGGAATTACCGATCATTGACAAGATCGTTGACACGGTCATTGAAAAGTTTCTTCCTCCCGTCGTTGATACTTTTCGCCTTGTGCTCAACACTCACAAATGGATTTGTTTGGCTCGGTTACAGGCTATTGTCGCGGGAAATATCCACTACGCGATAGCTGTGCAATGTACGTTTTGGAGGCATACAGCTCCTGGTAACTCTTATTTGTCTAATTTGATAGGCTTCAGGAATTTAAAGAATGTGTGTCTAAAATGTTATGAAGACATTCTATCGAAATCCCATTTTAATTGGGATTTTTTTATGAGGACTGGTTACGCACATGTGAGGTATGAACATATGGGTTATCTGGGAGACTTTATTCGGAAAATAGAGTACGCTCTAGAAGAAAAACTAGACGAGTATTACGCTTACCTAAACTTTGGCTGTGGCTCTCTAGTTACTTCTTGGTATACCCTTGATTGGCTAGATCAAAATTATTATCAGAATAAGAAAAAGTTCGAAAAAGAAAAGTCCGAAAAAGAAAAGTTCGAAAAAGAAAAGTTCGAAAGACCAAAGGCAGAAAGAGCAAAATTAGAAAAGTTAAAAAGAAAACATGAAATGCTTTTTTTAAAAAAAGTATTATTTTTCCTACATGATGATGCTAATGATGCTAATAGTCAAAACAGAAACATAAGTCAAAATAAAATAAACGAAATCAGTAAAAAAATTCCTCGATGGGAATACAAATTAATCACTGAGTTAGAACAACAATCAGGAGAATTTCAAGATATTCCCGAAGATTTTGAAATTCGTTCAAGAGAAGCCAAAGAGGTAGTGATTTTTACTGATATCAAAGATGATAAAGATGATCCTGATGAAATGGAAGAGATGTCTACGACACGCTATTTAGAACAACCGGACTTTGATCGAGATCTAATCAAGGGGTCTGTGCGGGCGCAAAGGCGCAAAGTAGTTATTTGGAAAGTGTTTCAAGGAAATGCGCATTCCCCCCTTTTTGTGTACAGAATCAAAAAATCCATTTTCTTTTCTTTAACATCTAATATGTTTGAATTGATTAAATCCATTTTTAGAAATAGGGTGTGGAAAGGGGAAGCATTCCAAATTGTAGAGTCTACAAACGAACAAACAAAAAGAGAAGAAAATAGAATAGAAATAGAAGACGAAGAAAAAAAAGAGATGGAGATACTAGAGGAAGAGGCGCGAATGAAGATAGCGGAAGCTTGGGATAATGCCCATACTTATGGGCAAGGAATAAGAGCTTGTTTGTTGCTAATTCAATCTATTTTTAGAAAATATATTCTCTTACCTTCGTTTATAATTGCAAAAAATCTTGGGCGTATATCCCTATCCCAACGTCCTGAATGGTCTGAGGATTTTCGGGAATGGAATAGAGAGATGCATCTTAAATGTACTTATAATGGAACGCCATTATCAGAAACAGAATTGCCTGAAAATTGGTTCATAGAAGGTCTTCAGATCAAAATATTATTCCCTTTCCGTCTGAAACCTTCGCACAAACGCAAATTAAGATCTTATCAAGAAAAAGAGGATTTCCGTTTTTTAACGGTTTTTGGACTCGAAGCTAAACATCCTTTTGGTTTTCCCGAAAAACGACCTTCCTTTTGGAAACCTGTTTTGAAAGAACTGGGAAAAAAAGTTCGAAAAATGAAAAAGAACTATTTCAAAGGAAAAAAAAAAATACTTGCAAAAGTTTCCAAAGAAAACCCAATTCAATTAAGAAAAGTAGAAATCTATGAATCGAATGAAATTCAAGAAGAAAAAGATTCCATAATTAGCAATCAAATAATTAACCAATCTTTTGGTCAAACAGTATCGCCGGGTTTGACAAATTCTTCATTGACAGAAAAAAAAATAAAAGATCTGACTGAGCGAATAGGGAAAATTAGAAATCAAATAGAAAGAATAGAAAGAATTAGAAAGAAGAAAAGGAAAAATGATACTAGTCCTAACAAAACATTTAATGCTAAATTCTTAGAAAAATGGAAAATATTCAAAAGAAGAACTGTTCGATTCATTTCTAAATTTCCCCTTTATTTGAAAATTTTCATTGAACTACTATCTCGGCACAGATTTTTTTCTAGGAGTGAATGGAAACTATCAGGGGTATGGAAATCTACTATCTATTATATAGAAGAGTTTGTTTTATTTAGTAAATTTTATTTACTAAGGATATGGAAATTGATTTTATATATTATGTTTGAAGGTTGGTTTAAGATCTATTATATTTTACTTTGTATTGTACGTGATATACGGTTTCTTTTAAATTTTGTTGTAGATCATTCAAATTTGGATATTTCTACTCAAATTAGGTTAAGAACCCTAATTGACAAAATGATGAATAACTGCATAGAGCTAATTTTTCTATCCCTGGACCTAACATTTAAGAATACTAGTAGTAATAAAAAAAAGAAAAATCTCATTCCCTTTAAAAAATCCCTTGATAAGATTAGGGATATGAAAAGCAATTTACATATTTTTTTTGACTTATCTTGCGTATCACAAGCCTATGTATTTTACAAATTATCCCAAATGCAAGTTAGTAATTTGCATAAATTAAGACCTGTTCTTCAATATCAAGGAATCTCTTTGTTTCTTAAGCCCGAAATAAAGGATTCTTTGGAAAAACAAGGAATGGTTCATTCAAAATTAAAATTAAATGATAAGAAACTTAGCAATTATGAACAAAATCAATGGAAAAAGTGGTTAAGAGGGTATTCTCCATACAATTTATCGTCGATCATATGGTCGAGATTAATGCCTGAAAAATGGCGAAATACTTCCCATTGTATAGCTACAAAGGAAAAATTAAGCAAATGCAATTCATATGAAACAGACCAAGTAAGTGATTCAAAAAAAAAGGGGGAAGTATACAAATTAGCGAATCAAAAAGAAAATTTTCACAAATCTTATCGATATGATCTTTTAGCAAATAAATTTCTTAACTCCGAAAAATTTCAAGGGAATAAGAACGGAGAGCTTTCTTGTAACACGCACAAGGACCCACTTTATGATATTCTGAAAACCACCCCTATCTATAATTATGTGGATATGCTAGCTGTGGAAAAAATGGTAAATAGAAAATATTTGCGTTGGAAAAGTTTGTATCGTAAAGAAAAAGTGGATATTGAGTCCTGTATCACGATCGATGCCAACAGGAATCCAAATATTCAACGGGAAACTAATAAGTATTTTCAAATATCTATTAAAAATGGATATTCTGAAATTTGTTATTTTAGGCTTCCAGACAATCTCCCAAAATTCCACAACGTTTTTGTTGATTGGATGGGAATGAATGAAAGAATGCTAAATTATTCTATCTCGAATCTAGAGGGTTGGTTCTTCCCAGAATTGGTCTTATTTCATCAGGCATATAAGACCAAACCTTGGTTTAGACCAAATCAATTACTTCTTTTAAATCGAAATGGAAATGAAAATAGTAGTGAAAAGAAAAAAAGAAAATTCAAAAAAAAGCAAGGAAATCAAGAAGAACCCAAAAAAGGAGAAGATTTTGGATCTGTTCTGTCACAAGAAAAATCTAGTGAAGAAAATTCTGTAAAATTGGACAGGAAAAAGAAGAAAAAGAAAAAAAGTAAACTAGATTCCTTCCTGGAACGTTATTTACTTTTTCAATGTAAATGGTGGGACAGTACTTTGGACGAAAAATTGATGAATAATATTGAGGTCTACTGTCTCTTGCTTAGACTAATGGACCCAAGAAAAATTCTCTTATCTTCAATTCAAACAAGAGAAATCGATTTGGATAGACTGACGATTCAAACTAGTCTAACTCATGCGGAATTACTGAAGAAGGGAATATTGATTATAGAACCCATTCGTCTGTTTGGAAAAATTGATGGACAACTCTTGATGTATCAAACCATAAGTACTTCGTTGGTTGATAAGAGTAAGTACCAAACAAATCCAAAATACCAAGAAGAAAGGTATGTTTCTAAGAATCATTTTGATTTCCTTATTCCTGAAAATATTTTATCGTTTCGACATCGTAGAAAATTGAGAATTCTAATTTCATTGAATTCAAAGTATCGAAACGATGAAAATAGAAATCTCCTATTTTGGAACGAAAAGAACAGAAAAAACAGCAACCAAGCTTCGCCCGAGAATAAAGGTCTTAATATAGAAGAAAATGCATTAATGAAATTAAAGCTCTTTCTTTGGCCTAATTATCGATTAGAAGATTTGGCCTGTATGAATCGGTATTGGTTTAATACCAACAATGGCAGTCGTTTCAGTATGTTAAGGATACATCTATATCCACGATTGAAAATGGAAAATTCGTAGATAAGAACTCTATACCCGTCTATCATATAGAATAGAAAGTATATGATAGACGGGTATATATGAAAATAGGAAAAAATATAGGGTATGGGGTATAGGGTATATGAAATAAATATGCGGACCACACATTTGAGTCTTCCCTTTCATGGATATATCCAATATTAAATGAATAATGTAGGACTTCAATCTCGAAATGAATCAATAGAACTTTTTTTTTTTTTTAGGTCTAAACCCTTCAATGGAAAAATGGACTACTCCTTTTCTACCTCTATCTCAATCCGATTCCAGTTTGGATGGATTGATTTGAATTCAGAAAAGGAGTAGTTTTCAAATAACTTGGAATTATATTTTTGTATATACCAATTCAAATTAATGGCATTATTATTACTGATCGGTAAAATCCATATCTTTCAAAAGGAAGGGGGAATTTTTCTATGGTAAAAAATTCATTCATTTCGGTTATTTCTCAAAAAGAAAACACAGAAAACAGGGGGTCTGTTGAATTTCAAGTATTCACTTTCACCACTAAGATAAGTAAACTTACTTCGCATTTGGAATTACACAAAAAAGACTCTTCATCTCAGAGAGGTTTGCGGAAAATTTTGGGAAAACGTCAACGACTACTGGCCTATTTGTCAAAAAAAAATAGAGAACGTTATAAAGAATTAATTGGCGAGTTAGATATTCGAGAGATAAAAACTCGTTAACTTGAAGCCTAATACCATTTGCACTTTTATTCGTTTTCATTTTGACGAACTCTTCTTTTTACGTTCAAACAATGCATGGAAGAATGACTCGGGAAAAAAAAACTTATGATTGCACCAACTACAAGAAAAGACCTCATGATAGTAAATATGGGCCCTCACCACCCATCAATGCACGGCGTTCTTCGGCTGATCGTGACTCTCGATGGGGAAGATGTTATCGACTGTGAACCAATATTGGGTTATTTACATAGAGGTATGGAGAAAATTGCGGAAAATCGAACAATTATACAATACTTGCCTTATGTAACGCGTTGGGATTATTTAGCGACTATGTTCACAGAAGCAATAACCGTAAACGCACCCGAACAGCTAGGCAATATTCAAGTCCCTAAAAGGGCTAGCTATATAAGAACTATTATGTTGGAATTGAGTCGTATCGCTTCTCATTTGTTATGGCTCGGCCCTTTTATGGCAGATATCGGGGCACAGACCCCTTTCTTCTATATTTTTAGAGAACGAGAATTGATATATGACCTATTCGAAGCTGCTACCGGTATGCGTATGATGCATAATTATTTTCGTATCGGAGGAGTAGCTGCCGATTTACCTCATGGTTGGGTAGATAAATGTTTGGAATTTTGCGATTATTTTTTAATCGGCGTTGCTGAATATCAAAAACTTATTACACGGAATCCTATTTTTTTAGAACGAGTTGAAGGCATAGGCATTATTCAGGCAGAAGAAGCACTAAATTGGGGTTTATCAGGCCCAATGCTACGAGCTTCCGGAATAGAATGGGATCTTCGTAAAGTTGATCGTTATGAGTGTTACGACGAATTTGATTGGGAGGTTCACTGGCAAAAAGAGGGGGATTCATTAGCTCGTTATTTAGTACGAATGGGTGAAATGGCAGAATCCGTAAAAATTCTTCAACAGGCCTTAGAGGGAATTCCTGGAGGGCCATATGAAAATTTAGAAATACGACGCTTTGATAGAATAAAAAACCCGGAATGGAATGATTTTGACTATCGATTTATTAGTAAAAAACCTTCTCCAACGTTTGAATTGCCCAAGCAAGAACTTTATGTAAGAGTCGAAGCCCCAAAAGGGGAATTGGGAATTTTTCTGATAGGAGATCAGAGTGTTTTTCCTTGGAGATGGAAAATTCGACCACCGGGTTTTATCAACTTGCAAATTCTTCCTCAGTTAGTTAAAAGAATGAAATTGGCTGATATTATGACGATACTAGGTAGCATAGATATCATTATGGGAGAAGTCGATCGTTGAAATGATAATTGATACAACAGAACTACAAGCTATCCACTCTTTTTCCGGATTTGAATCCTTAACAGAAGTCTATGGGATACTATGGACACTTATCCCTATTTTGACTCTTGTATTAGGAATCACACTAGGTGTACTAGTAATTGTTTGGTTAGAAAGAGAAATATCTGCAGGAATACAACAACGTATTGGACCTGAATATGCCGGGCCTTTGGGAATTCTTCAAGCTCTAGCAGATGGGACAAAATTACTTTTCAAAGAGAATCTTCTTCCATCTAGAGGAGATACTCGTTTATTCAATATTGGGCCATCCATAGCAGTGATATCCATTTTACTAAGTTATTCAGTAATTCCTTTTAGTTATCGACTTATTCTAGCCGATCTTAGTATTGGTGTTTTTTTATGGATCGCCATTTCAAGCCTTGCTCCCGTTGGACTTCTTATGTCGGGATATGGATCAAATAATAAATATTCCTTTTTAGGTGGATTAAGGGCTGCTGCTCAATCAATTAGTTATGAAATACCATTAACTCTATGTGTATTATCAATATCTCTACGTGTGATTCGGTGAGACATAAACTTTCCATATTTCTTTCTAGCAAGAAAGTTGAATATCTATTTTTTATTCATCGTCGGGGTTGATAAACTAAACCGGATAGTTAGATGAGTGAAATCAAACGGCTTCCTAATTTGCTGTTAAAGCCATTCAATCTCATTTCCTATGTACAAGAATTAAGTCAAAGGAAAGAATATCATTTCTTATGTTTCCTTTACCCCAAGTTAGATTGGTTGAGTAGTAATCATGGCTTGAAGCGGGTTCAAAAGATCAACCCCCGGGGTTTTTACTATCTATTACCATGGAGGTATTAGTATTAACCTACTGGAAGATTCAAAAAATGAGTGGATGGTTAGGAAGACTAAGATACACAAAGGATTAGTAATGGAGATTAGATAACCTTTACAAGAGGATATTTCTACCAAAGTAATTCGAATCGGGGCTTTAAGTTGGTAGAAATTCGTAAGAAGTACTCCCCTAGATTTTGATCCAGAGTATCTTCCTATTCACCGATTAAGTAAATAACTATCAAGAACGAAGAAATCTTTTATTTGGGTAATGCCGCCCTCCCTTATTTCCCGAGAAAGTAGAATAGGAACGAACAGAAGTGGAAAGACTAGAATTGCAAAAAGAGATCTTTTTTATTCATAAATTTTTCGATTTTTTCGATAGAAATAGAATCTTTGCTAGGTAATACAATATCTAATTTCGTAAAAAAAAAAAAAAAAAGAAATAGGTTGCAATATCTCTGTGATATTCCTAAAAAAAGTTTTTTATTCAAGGATAAAGTTATTAATCAACAAAGAAAAATACAAACTTTTAAAAGATGAGATCAATTCAGAAGCACTTTATTTTTATTATAACTAGCAGACGGAATTTCATAGGTTAAATTCTAGGCCTTAGGATAAGAGTTTGACTCTCTATTGATCATGGATCCCACAAAGGGATCAAGATCAAAAATGTTGAAAGGCCCTTAGAGTTTTTTGTGACCTATGAGGAGCCGTATGAGGTGAAAATTTCATGTACGGTTCTGTAATAGCGACGGGAACAGTGATGTTATCGCCGACTATGATTATCTAACAGTTCAAGTACAGTTGATATAGTTGAAGCGCAGTCAAAATACGGTTTTTGGGGATGGAATTTGTGGCGTCAACCTATAGGGTTTATCGTTTTTCTAATTTCTTCTTTAGCCGAGTGTGAGAGATTACCTTTTGATTTACCAGAAGCAGAAGAGGAATTAGTAGCGGGTTATCAAACCGAATATTCAGGTATAAAATTTGGTTTATTTTATGTTGCTTCCTATCTAAATCTACTAGTTTCTTCATTATTTGTAACAGTTCTTTACTTGGGAGGTTGGAATCTTTCTATTCCCTACATATTCGTTCCTGAACTAACTAAAAGAAGTCAAGTTATTGGAACAATAATAGGTATCTTTATTACATTAGCGAAAACTTATCTGTTCTTGTTCATTTCTATTGCAACAAGATGGACTTTACCGAGATTGAGGATGGACCAACTATTAAATCTTGGGTGGAAATTTCTTTTACCTATTTCTCTAGGTAATCTATTATTAACGACTTCATCCCAACTTTTTTCACTGTAAAGAACTCGAATTTTTCTATCTTCAAAACCTGTCTCAAACAAGAGAAAGAAACAAGTATGAAATTATTTATAGATATTCCGATATGTTCCCTATGCTAACCGAGCTCTTGAATTCTGGTCAACAAACAATACGAGCTGCCAGGTACATTGGTCAAGGTTTCATGATTACCTTGTCCCATGCAAATCGTTTACCTGTAACTATTCAATACCCCTACGAAAAATTCATTGCATCGGAGCGTTTCCGGGGCCGAATACACTTTGAATTTGATAAATGCATTGCTTGTGAAGTATGTGTTCGTGTGTGTCCTATAGATCTACCCGTAGTTGATTGGAAATTGGAAACTGATATTCGAAAGAAACGATTACTTAATTACAGTATTGATTTTGGAATTTGTATATTTTGTGGTAATTGCGTTGAGTATTGTCCAACAAATTGTTTATCAATGACTGAAGAATATGAACTTTCTACTTATGATCGTCACGAATTGAATTATAATCAAATTTCTTTAGGTCGATTACCGGTGTCCATAACGGGCGATTACACAATTCGAACAATTTCGTCGAATTCACCTCAAATAAAAAATGTATAAAACCCTTGCATTTCCAAATTCCCAATCCCTTTGGAATCTAAGGGAATCGGGTTTTTGCTTGTTCAAGATAAACGAGCGATTGGTTGTCGAGAATCGTGGTTCATTTGGATAGAAAATTTATTTCTATTCGAATAATGATTAAATAATAAGAGTAGACCAATAACTGTATCTACCTCAATCCACACCAACCACCCTATTCACATTTTCTTCAATTAAGAAGTATCCTAAAAAGAAAAATAGGATAACTCCCCTTTTCCCGGTCGGGTCAACAAAGTCATGAAATATTTGGATTTACTTTTTCTATAAAATAAAATGGATTTACCTGGACCAATACACGATTTTCTTTTAGTTTTTCTGGGGTCGGGTCTTATATTAGGAAGTCTGGGAGTAGTCTTATTTCCAAATCCAATTTATTCGGCCTTTTCATTGGGATTGGTTCTTTTTTGTATATCTTTATTCTATATTCTATCGAATTCTTATTTTGTAGCTGCTGCGCAGCTCCTTATTTATGTAGGAGCTATAAATGTTTTAATTATTTTTGCTGTCATGTTCATGAATGGTTCAGAAGATTACGATTTCGAAGATTTTCAGCTTTGGACCGTTGGGGATGGAATTACTTCAGTGGTTTGTACAAGTCTTTTTATTTCACTACTTACTATTATTCTAGATACGTCCTGGTATGGGATCATTTGGACTACAAAAGCAAACCATATTTTAGAGCAAGATTTGATAAGTAATAGTCAACAAATTGGAATTCATTTATCAACAGATTTTTTTCTTCCATTTGAACTCATTTCAATAATTCTTTTAGTCGCTTTAATCGGTGCGATTGCTATAGCTCGTCAATAATAATAAATCTTTTAAAGGAAGAATTATCAACTAAATCAAGGGAAAAAGAATGTGTCTAATCCCTTAATTTGAGTGCCCACCTAAAACGAAAATCAACTCAATTTATTTTTAGAATTGATCTATTCCCAACCAATTCCCTTGTTTTCTTCCATACGTATTAGAATCGACTGGATTTAATTATTGTTCAGATTGAAATGAATCAAGATTGATAAGGGGTTGAGTAATGATGCTCGAACATGTACTTGTTTTGAGTGCCTTTTTATTTTCTATTGGTATTTATGGATTGATCACAAGTCGAAATATGGTTAGAGCCCTTATGTGTCTTGAACTTATATTAAATTCGGTTAATATCCATTTTGTAACGTTTTCGGATATGTTTGATGATCGTCAATTAAGAGGAGACATTTTCTCCATTTTTATTATAGCTATTGCAGCCGCTGAAGCAGCTATTGGATTAGCTATTGTTTCATCCATTTATCGTAATAGAAAATCCATTCGTATTAACCAATCCAATTTGTTGAATAAATAATATGAATCATAGAAAATAAAATTCGAATATTCATAAATTACTTCCGACTGGACGGTTTGATATGGGTAAGGTATGATCATGTTTGCCGAAACATAAGAAATCAAAGGATTTTTGCGCTCGTTCATAAACAATTCATCATAAACAATTCAAGTCCATTGATTCTGATCACTCATTGATTCGTCTGGTATCTAATTACAAGATTGATTTAGAAGTTAGTTTACTAGACCGAAAATTCATGATGTTAAAAATTGTATAGATACAATGTCACACTCAGTAAAGATTTATGATACATGTATAGGATGTACTCAATGTGTCCGAGCTTGCCCCACCGATGTATTAGAAATGATACCCTGGGACGGATGTAAAGCTAAACAAATAGCTTCTGCTCCAAGGACTGAGGACTGTGTTGGTTGTAAGAGATGTGAATCCGCCTGTCCAACGGATTTCTTGAGTGTTCGGGTTTATTTATGGCATGAAACAACCCGTAGTATGGGTCTAGCTTATTGATACGTTCCATAAAACTCTACTTAAAATCCATTTTTTTTTTTACCGACAAAATTCGTGCGCAAACTATTTGGATTTGATTTTGCGCACGGATTTTTATGGCCCAAGTGTATCTTGTCTTTACCACGAATCATTTTCCCTTCTTAACAATAATTGTTGTTTTACCAATATTTTCGGGTTCCTTAATTTTCCTTCTTCCACATAAGGGAAATAAAGTAATTCGTTGGTATACTATATGTATTTGTATTCTAGAACTACTTCTAATAACTTATGCATTCTGTTATCATTTCCAATCGGATGATTCATTAATCCAACTAGAGGAGGATTATAACTGGATCCATTTTTTTGATTTCCATTGGAGACTAGGGATAGATGGGCTCTCAATAGGACCCATTCTATTGACGGGATTCATCACTACTTTAGCTACCTTAGCGGCTTGGCCGGTTACTCGAGATTCTCGATTATTTAATTTCCTGATGTTAGCAATGTATAGTGGGCAAATCGGATTGTTTTCTTCTCGGGACCTTTTACTTTTTTTCCTCATGTGGGAGTTAGAATTAATCCCCGTTTATCTACTTGTATCTATGTGGGGAGGAAAAAAACGTCTCTACTCAGCTACAAAATTTATTTTGTACACGGCAGGGGGTTCTGTTTTTCTTTTACTGGGAGTTCTTGGTGTCGGTTTATATGGTTCTAATGAACCAACATTAAATTTGGACATATTATCCAACCAAACCTATCCCTTAGCTTTGGAAATACTATTCTATAGTGGATTTTTTATTGCTTTTGCTGTCAAATTACCAATCATACCACTACATACATGGTTACCAGATACCCATGGAGAAGCACACTATAGTACTTGTATGCTTCTAGCCGGAATCTTATTAAAAATGGGAGCGTATGGATTAGTTCGAATCAATATGGAATTATTTCCCCATGCTCATTCTATATTTTCTCCTTGGTTACTGATAGTAGGCGCAGTGCAAATAATCTATGCAGCTTCAACATCTTTGGGTCAACAGAATTTAAAAAAAAGAATAGCCTATTCCTCTGTATCTCATATGGGTTTCATAATTATAGGAATTGGTTCTATCACCGATATGGGACTCAACGGAGCGCTTTTACAAATAATCTCCCATGGATTTATTGGTGCTGCACTTTTTTTCTTGGCTGGAACAACTTATGATAGAATACGTCTTGTTTATCTTGACGAAATGGGTGGAATAGCTATCTCAATGCCAAAAATATTCACGATGTTCAGTAGCTTTTCAATGGCCTCTCTTGCATTACCAGGTATGAGTGGTTTTGTTGCCGAATTAATAGTATTTTTTGGATTAATTACTAGTGAAAAATATCTCTTACTAACAAAACTACTCATTACTTTTCTAATGGCAATTGGAATGATATTAACTCCTATTTATTTATTATCTATGTTACGTCAGATGTTCTATGGATACAAGATATTTAATGTTTCAAATTCCTATTTGTTTGATTCTGGACCACGAGAGTTATTTCTTTCGATCGCTATTTTTTTACCAATACTAGGTATTGGTATGTACCCCGATTTCGTTCTTTCACTCTCAGTCGAAAAGGTTGAAGCTATTCTATCTAATTTTTTTTATAGAAAGTTTGAATGAATTTTACAACCATTTCTCTTACAATGACAAGAAGAAGAAAAGGCCTTTTCTTCTTCTTGTCATACGTTAAGTTGAAATTCATTTTGAACTGGCGAGAACCCCAGCGAATCACTAACTATTTGATTCACCTCGTTCTTGCCAGTTCACACCAAATTCTTTGATCGTATATGCACCTTAGACTTTCCTATTCTAAGAACCCCCACATTCCATTCCACTATAATGAAAATGAACCATAACTATGTAGTCCTATTCCTAATAAATTAACCCCAAAATAGCATATCCAAATTATAATAAATCCAATAGACGCCACAATTGCTGAATTTCTACCTTTCCATTTTTGATTTGTTCGAGTATGCAAATAAATTGCGAACACCAGCCAAGTAATAAAAGCCCAAGTTTCTTTTGGGTCCCAACTCCAATAGGATCCCCACGCTTCGTTAGCCCACACGGCTCCAGAAAGAATTCCTATGGTTAAAAAGATAAATCCTAGACTAATGTTGGATTTATCCCAACAAAAAAGAGGAATAAGAAGAAGGAAACACAAGAGAAATAGAAAAAAATATAAAAACGAATGTTTCCGGGTCCTACCAATTTTAAGGGTGAAACTATCAATAAACTTACAAGAGCAACCCCGTTGACTAACCCATCAATCACTCGCGTATCAAAAAACCGAGTGGATTGAGAAAATCTTCTTATCATAGAAAGCCAAAACTTCTGATAAAAAACATCTATAAAAGCACGATTATATGACCAATTGTAAAAACCATAGACAATTTTGTCCGAACTACTTCTTTTGGAAGTTATTAAGACAAAGAAATTTATTAAATCAAAATTCTTGAAGGGTGAAAAAATAGGTTTATATAAAAAAGAAGCTATAAGTATCCCCCCAAAAGCTATACTAACGGAAAAAATGGCATCTTTTCCAAATTCATATAAATCAGTAAAATCCTTTGACTGTTGATGTAAAAGGTCGATAGACGGAGCTAACAATTTACCTAATATATCGAGATCTCCGGGAATTCCTTCTTGATTAAAAGGAATTCCCAGAGATCCAACAAACAAAGTAAATAGAACTAATACAAATAAAGGAAATAACATAGTATTGTCCGATTCATGGGGGTATAGAGAAACTTTTTTATTTTCAAAATGCAAAATATTAATAAAAGATTGTTCTGCATTTATTTTTTTTAGATTCTCATTACTTCGATATGTTTTTTTTTTTTTAAAAGACAAACTTCCATTTTTCATTCTTAATAAACGAAAATTTTTTTGGATTTTTTTTGAATACCCTTTACCCCATATAGATATTAAATATAGAGCCGAATTTTTTTGACCATTATAATTTTGAAAATAAACATTTAAATGCCCCTCAAAAGTAAGTAAATAGATGCGAAACATATAAAATGCCGTTAATCCTGCCGTGGCCCAAGCTATTATTGCGAAAAGAGGCGAATATAACCAACTATCATTAATAATTTCATCTTTAGACCAAAAACAAGCAAGAGGGGGAATACCACAAAGTGAAAGTGTACCTAACAAAAAAGATGTTTTGGTAATAGGAGTATATTTTGTTAACCCACCCATAAGAACCATATTTTGACTTTTATCCGGAGAATATCCAACAACAGTTTCCATTGAATGAATAACAGATCCAGACCCTAAAAATAATAATGCTTTTGAATAAGCATGAGTAATCAAATGAAATAAAGCACTTCGGTAAGACCCCATTCCTAAAGCTAACATCATATAACCCAATTGAGACATTGTCGAATAGGCTAAACCCTTCTTAATGTCTTTTTGAGCAAGAGCTAAAGTAGCTCCTAATAATACTGTTATTATACCTATCAACGATATAAAATTCATTATATAGGGTATAACTATAAAAAGAGGAAGAAGACGAGCTACAAGAAAAATACCCGCTGCCACCATAGTAGCAGCGTGTATAAGAGCTGAAATGGGAGTGGGTCCTTCCATAGCATCGGCTAACCATACATGAAGAGGAAATTGTGCAGATTTAGCAACTGCACCAGCAAATAATAAAGCAGCACACAATGTAACAAAGGGAGAATTTACTTCATTATTTAAAATAAAGTTATTGAATATTTTGAATAAATCCCTAAATTCAAAACTACCGGTTATCCAATAAAAACCCAAAATTCCTAATAATAAACCAAAATCTCCTACGCGATTTGTTACAAATGCCTTTTGGCAAGCATTTGCGGCAAGAGGTCTTGTGAACCAAAAACCTATTAATAGATAGGAACACACCCCAACCAATTCCCAAAAAATATAAATTTGTATCAAATTGGAACTAGTAACTAATCCCAACATTGAAGTACTGAAAAAACTCATATAAGCAAAAAATCTCAAGTAGCCTTGATCGTGAACCATATAATTATCACTATAAATAAGAACCATAATTCCAACAGTAGTGATTAACATTGACATAATAGAAGTAAGTGGATCGATCAAGTAGCCTAATTCTAAAGAAAAATCATTATTGAGAGTCCAAGACCAGACATATTGATAGATAAAATTGCTATTTATTTGCTGAATAGCCAAATTAATTGAAAAAAGCATGACTATACTTAACAATAAAATACTCGGAAAAGCCCACATACGACGAAGATTTTTCGTTGCTGTCGGAAAAAGAAGAAGTCCTACTCCTATTAACATGGGAACTGGAAGTGGAACAAAAGGTATGATCCACGCATATTGATATGTCTGTTCCATAAAAAAATTTTTTATTAATAATTCTTTATTCCTATTAATGGTTTCCGATTTGCCGGATTTTATCTCTTTTGAAAAGAGTCAATAAAAAAATCAAGATATGCACGAACATAAATAGAATTTTTTGAATTTGTATTTATTTTTTTGTATTCTTTCTGCTAAATACTTCAAATATTCAAATCAATAAGTTACAGTTGGTCAAATCAAAGGAAAAAAAACTTGAAAGTCTCTTTTGAATTTTAAAATCGCAAATAAAGGATCAAATAAAGTCTTTTTCCGAGTTTGACAAACAATTTAAGAAAGTTTTTAGTAAACATACTAAAAACAGGGAGTTTTACCCTTCCCGAGGTTTTGAGGTATTGTATATTCCATCTAAATGCAATATGACAGTAAAGAGAAGTAAAAACTAGTTCATATGCATTTTTGTATATATTAATATATATTAAGTTCAATGAATTCCCTTTTCTATTGCATAGGGATCTATAAATTATAAAAATATCGATTTGAATGGGAAAAAATTTTAAAGAAACCTAAACAATAAAAATTAAAAATTTTTGACATATATTTTAAGGGATGAAAAAAAATATTCTTTATTTTTACTACTATATTTTCTTTTTTATTTGAAAGAATATTCTCTAAAAAATATAAAAAAATTAGCATAAGGGCTGCTTTTTTTTGTAAACACTAAATGTCTTTCACATCCAGCTATACCAATGAGTAATTTCTCAATTTAAAAATGAAATGGCAGTTCCAAAAAAACGTACTTCTGCATCAAAAAAGCGTATTCGTAAAAATTGTTGGAAAAGGAAGGGGTATTGGGCAGCGTTAAAAGCCTTTTCCTTGGGAAAATCTCTTTCTACTGGGAATTCCAAAAGTTTTTTTGTACTACAAACAAATAAAAATTAAGTAATAAAGCCTAAAACGTTGGAATCAACCTGAGTCGAAAATAGACTCAACTTATTTCCAAAATTCCCGATTTCCTTTCTTAGAATATGTAGAACAAGAATTTATATCTTTAACTTACCCAAACCTAATTGAAAAAAAAATTTTTGACCTAGAATTTGACTGATTTTTTCATTAACAAGGTGGGGAGTCTTTTTTCCCCATCAATCTATTTTGAAATTTATTTATTTATTTTTGAATTCGTATATGGATCCAGACGTATCCTCTTCTTATCAATCCCTCCAAAAATACTTAGGAAAGATATTCAAAAAATACTTAGGAAAGATATTTTTCTTATATAGATATAGAAATATGTGTAAATTTTGAATGATCAAAAATCCATTTTTTCAATGAAAAAAAATATAGTAAAAAAAAATTATTTTGTATTCTATACCTTAATCTTAATGCAAATAAAGTGTTACAAGAATTCAAGTATAAACGAAATTTTATTCATATTTTTAACTATTTACTAAAAAATATTCAATCCAATAGATTTTTTAAATCTAGACGATTGCTTATTCATAGGCTATTATCAGTTCAAGACAAGCCGCTATGGTGAAATTGGTAGACACGCTGCTCTTAGGAAGCAGTGCGAGAGCATCTCGGTTCGAGTCCGAGTGGCGGCATGTCATCGACTAAACATGTCATCGACTAAAAAAGTCAAAAAATCCTATAATGAATCTAATTGGACATTTAGATTCTATAATTCAGGAATTCCTCCTTTTAAAATTTTTATGATATTTTCAACCTTAGAGCATATATTCACCCAGATTTCTTTTTCGATTGTTGCAATTCTAATTACAATTCATTTGATAAGCTTTTTTGTTGATGAAATCGTAAAACTGTATGATTCATCCGAAAGGGGCATGATAATAACTTTTTTTTGCATAACGGGATTATTAGTTATCCGTTGGATTTATTCAGGACATTTTCCCCTAAGTAATCTATATGAATCATTAACCTTCCTGTCATGGAGTTTTTCCCTTATTCATATAGTTACATATTTCAAAAAAAAGAAAAATATTATAAGTACAATAATTGGGCCCAGTGCTCTTTTTACTCAAGGCTTTGCTACTTCGGGCCTTTTAACGGAAATACAGAAATCCGCAATATTAGTACCCGCTCTGCAATCGGAGTGGTTAATAATGCACGTAAGTATGATGATATTAGGCTATGCAGCCCTTTTGTGTGGATCATTATTTTCCGTATCACTTCTAGTCGTTACATTTATAAAAAAGAGACCTTTATTTTCTACAAAAAATCATTTATTCCATTTGAACGGGTCGGGTGAAATCGAATTAATAATTGAACGAAGTCATTTTTTACAAAATACTTCTTTTTTTTCTACTTTTTCTACAAAGAATTATTACAGGTCGCAATTGATTCAACAATTGGATTATTGGAGTTATCGGGTTATTAGTCTAGGATTTATCTTTTTAACCATAGGAATTCTTTCTGGAGCCGTGTGGGCTAACGAAGCGTGGGGATCCTATTGGAGTTGGGACCCAAAAGAAACTTGGGCTTTTATTACTTGGCTGGTGTTCGCAATTTATTTGCATACTCGAACAAATCAAAAATGGAAAGGTAGAAATTCAGCAATTGTGGCGTCTATTGGATTTATTATAATTTGGATATGCTATTTTGGGGTTAATTTATTAGGAATAGGACTACATAGTTATGGTTCATTTTCATTATAGTGGAATGGAATGTGGGGGTTCTTAGAATAGGAAAGTCTAAGGTGCATATACGATCAAAGAATTTGGTGTGAACTGGCAAGAACGAGGTGAATCAAATAGTTAGTGATTCGCTGGGGTTCTCGCCAGTTCAAAATGAATTTCAACTTAACGTATGACAAGAAGAAGAAAAGGCCTTTTCTTCTTCTTGTCATTGTAAGAGAAATGGTTGTAAAATTCATTCAAACTTTCTATAAAAAAAATTAGATAGAATAGCTTCAACCTTTTCGACTGAGAGTGAAAGAACGAAATCGGGGTACATACCAATACCTAGTATTGGTAAAAAAATAGCGATCGAAAGAAATAACTCTCGTGGTCCAGAATCAAACAAATAGGAATTTGAAACATTAAATATCTTGTATCCATAGAACATCTGACGTAACATAGATAATAAATAAATAGGAGTTAATATCATTCCAATTGCCATTAGAAAAGTAATGAGTAGTTTTGTTAGTAAGAGATATTTTTCACTAGTAATTAATCCAAAAAATACTATTAATTCGGCAACAAAACCACTCATACCTGGTAATGCAAGAGAGGCCATTGAAAAGCTACTGAACATCGTGAATATTTTTGGCATTGAGATAGCTATTCCACCCATTTCGTCAAGATAAACAAGACGTATTCTATCATAAGTTGTTCCAGCCAAGAAAAAAAGTGCAGCACCAATAAATCCATGGGAGATTATTTGTAAAAGCGCTCCGTTGAGTCCCATATCGGTGATAGAACCAATTCCTATAATTATGAAACCCATATGAGATACAGAGGAATAGGCTATTCTTTTTTTTAAATTCTGTTGACCCAAAGATGTTGAAGCTGCATAGATTATTTGCACTGCGCCTACTATCAGTAACCAAGGAGAAAATATAGAATGAGCATGGGGAAATAATTCCATATTGATTCGAACTAATCCATACGCTCCCATTTTTAATAAGATTCCGGCTAGAAGCATACAAGTACTATAGTGTGCTTCTCCATGGGTATCTGGTAACCATGTATGTAGTGGTATGATTGGTAATTTGACAGCAAAAGCAATAAAAAATCCACTATAGAATAGTATTTCCAAAGCTAAGGGATAGGTTTGGTTGGATAATATGTCCAAATTTAATGTTGGTTCATTAGAACCATATAAACCGACACCAAGAACTCCCAGTAAAAGAAAAACAGAACCCCCTGCCGTGTACAAAATAAATTTTGTAGCTGAGTAGAGACGTTTTTTTCCTCCCCACATAGATACAAGTAGATAAACGGGGATTAATTCTAACTCCCACATGAGGAAAAAAAGTAAAAGGTCCCGAGAAGAAAACAATCCGATTTGCCCACTATACATTGCTAACATCAGGAAATTAAATAATCGAGAATCTCGAGTAACCGGCCAAGCCGCTAAGGTAGCTAAAGTAGTGATGAATCCCGTCAATAGAATGGGTCCTATTGAGAGCCCATCTATCCCTAGTCTCCAATGGAAATCAAAAAAATGGATCCAGTTATAATCCTCCTCTAGTTGGATTAATGAATCATCCGATTGGAAATGATAACAGAATGCATAAGTTATTAGAAGTAGTTCTAGAATACAAATACATATAGTATACCAACGAATTACTTTATTTCCCTTATGTGGAAGAAGGAAAATTAAGGAACCCGAAAATATTGGTAAAACAACAATTATTGTTAAGAAGGGAAAATGATTCGTGGTAAAGACAAGATACACTTGGGCCATAAAAATCCGTGCGCAAAATCAAATCCAAATAGTTTGCGCACGAATTTTGTCGGTAAAAAAAAAAATGGATTTTAAGTAGAGTTTTATGGAACGTATCAATAAGCTAGACCCATACTACGGGTTGTTTCATGCCATAAATAAACCCGAACACTCAAGAAATCCGTTGGACAGGCGGATTCACATCTCTTACAACCAACACAGTCCTCAGTCCTTGGAGCAGAAGCTATTTGTTTAGCTTTACATCCGTCCCAGGGTATCATTTCTAATACATCGGTGGGGCAAGCTCGGACACATTGAGTACATCCTATACATGTATCATAAATCTTTACTGAGTGTGACATTGTATCTATACAATTTTTAACATCATGAATTTTCGGTCTAGTAAACTAACTTCTAAATCAATCTTGTAATTAGATACCAGACGAATCAATGAGTGATCAGAATCAATGGACTTGAATTGTTTATGATGAATTGTTTATGAACGAGCGCAAAAATCCTTTGATTTCTTATGTTTCGGCAAACATGATCATACCTTACCCATATCAAACCGTCCAGTCGGAAGTAATTTATGAATATTCGAATTTTATTTTCTATGATTCATATTATTTATTCAACAAATTGGATTGGTTAATACGAATGGATTTTCTATTACGATAAATGGATGAAACAATAGCTAATCCAATAGCTGCTTCAGCGGCTGCAATAGCTATAATAAAAATGGAGAAAATGTCTCCTCTTAATTGACGATCATCAAACATATCCGAAAACGTTACAAAATGGATATTAACCGAATTTAATATAAGTTCAAGACACATAAGGGCTCTAACCATATTTCGACTTGTGATCAATCCATAAATACCAATAGAAAATAAAAAGGCACTCAAAACAAGTACATGTTCGAGCATCATTACTCAACCCCTTATCAATCTTGATTCATTTCAATCTGAACAATAATTAAATCCAGTCGATTCTAATACGTATGGAAGAAAACAAGGGAATTGGTTGGGAATAGATCAATTCTAAAAATAAATTGAGTTGATTTTCGTTTTAGGTGGGCACTCAAATTAAGGGATTAGACACATTCTTTTTCCCTTGATTTAGTTGATAATTCTTCCTTTAAAAGATTTATTATTATTGACGAGCTATAGCAATCGCACCGATTAAAGCGACTAAAAGAATTATTGAAATGAGTTCAAATGGAAGAAAAAAATCTGTTGATAAATGAATTCCAATTTGTTGACTATTACTTATCAAATCTTGCTCTAAAATATGGTTTGCTTTTGTAGTCCAAATGATCCCATACCAGGACGTATCTAGAATAATAGTAAGTAGTGAAATAAAAAGACTTGTACAAACCACTGAAGTAATTCCATCCCCAACGGTCCAAAGCTGAAAATCTTCGAAATCGTAATCTTCTGAACCATTCATGAACATGACAGCAAAAATAATTAAAACATTTATAGCTCCTACATAAATAAGGAGCTGCGCAGCAGCTACAAAATAAGAATTCGATAGAATATAGAATAAAGATATACAAAAAAGAACCAATCCCAATGAAAAGGCCGAATAAATTGGATTTGGAAATAAGACTACTCCCAGACTTCCTAATATAAGACCCGACCCCAGAAAAACTAAAAGAAAATCGTGTATTGGTCCAGGTAAATCCATTTTATTTTATAGAAAAAGTAAATCCAAATATTTCATGACTTTGTTGACCCGACCGGGAAAAGGGGAGTTATCCTATTTTTCTTTTTAGGATACTTCTTAATTGAAGAAAATGTGAATAGGGTGGTTGGTGTGGATTGAGGTAGATACAGTTATTGGTCTACTCTTATTATTTAATCATTATTCGAATAGAAATAAATTTTCTATCCAAATGAACCACGATTCTCGACAACCAATCGCTCGTTTATCTTGAACAAGCAAAAACCCGATTCCCTTAGATTCCAAAGGGATTGGGAATTTGGAAATGCAAGGGTTTTATACATTTTTTATTTGAGGTGAATTCGACGAAATTGTTCGAATTGTGTAATCGCCCGTTATGGACACCGGTAATCGACCTAAAGAAATTTGATTATAATTCAATTCGTGACGATCATAAGTAGAAAGTTCATATTCTTCAGTCATTGATAAACAATTTGTTGGACAATACTCAACGCAATTACCACAAAATATACAAATTCCAAAATCAATACTGTAATTAAGTAATCGTTTCTTTCGAATATCAGTTTCCAATTTCCAATCAACTACGGGTAGATCTATAGGACACACACGAACACATACTTCACAAGCAATGCATTTATCAAATTCAAAGTGTATTCGGCCCCGGAAACGCTCCGATGCAATGAATTTTTCGTAGGGGTATTGAATAGTTACAGGTAAACGATTTGCATGGGACAAGGTAATCATGAAACCTTGACCAATGTACCTGGCAGCTCGTATTGTTTGTTGACCAGAATTCAAGAGCTCGGTTAGCATAGGGAACATATCGGAATATCTATAAATAATTTCATACTTGTTTCTTTCTCTTGTTTGAGACAGGTTTTGAAGATAGAAAAATTCGAGTTCTTTACAGTGAAAAAAGTTGGGATGAAGTCGTTAATAATAGATTACCTAGAGAAATAGGTAAAAGAAATTTCCACCCAAGATTTAATAGTTGGTCCATCCTCAATCTCGGTAAAGTCCATCTTGTTGCAATAGAAATGAACAAGAACAGATAAGTTTTCGCTAATGTAATAAAGATACCTATTATTGTTCCAATAACTTGACTTCTTTTAGTTAGTTCAGGAACGAATATGTAGGGAATAGAAAGATTCCAACCTCCCAAGTAAAGAACTGTTACAAATAATGAAGAAACTAGTAGATTTAGATAGGAAGCAACATAAAATAAACCAAATTTTATACCTGAATATTCGGTTTGATAACCCGCTACTAATTCCTCTTCTGCTTCTGGTAAATCAAAAGGTAATCTCTCACACTCGGCTAAAGAAGAAATTAGAAAAACGATAAACCCTATAGGTTGACGCCACAAATTCCATCCCCAAAAACCGTATTTTGACTGCGCTTCAACTATATCAACTGTACTTGAACTGTTAGATAATCATAGTCGGCGATAACATCACTGTTCCCGTCGCTATTACAGAACCGTACATGAAATTTTCACCTCATACGGCTCCTCATAGGTCACAAAAAACTCTAAGGGCCTTTCAACATTTTTGATCTTGATCCCTTTGTGGGATCCATGATCAATAGAGAGTCAAACTCTTATCCTAAGGCCTAGAATTTAACCTATGAAATTCCGTCTGCTAGTTATAATAAAAATAAAGTGCTTCTGAATTGATCTCATCTTTTAAAAGTTTGTATTTTTCTTTGTTGATTAATAACTTTATCCTTGAATAAAAAACTTTTTTTAGGAATATCACAGAGATATTGCAACCTATTTCTTTTTTTTTTTTTTTTTACGAAATTAGATATTGTATTACCTAGCAAAGATTCTATTTCTATCGAAAAAATCGAAAAATTTATGAATAAAAAAGATCTCTTTTTGCAATTCTAGTCTTTCCACTTCTGTTCGTTCCTATTCTACTTTCTCGGGAAATAAGGGAGGGCGGCATTACCCAAATAAAAGATTTCTTCGTTCTTGATAGTTATTTACTTAATCGGTGAATAGGAAGATACTCTGGATCAAAATCTAGGGGAGTACTTCTTACGAATTTCTACCAACTTAAAGCCCCGATTCGAATTACTTTGGTAGAAATATCCTCTTGTAAAGGTTATCTAATCTCCATTACTAATCCTTTGTGTATCTTAGTCTTCCTAACCATCCACTCATTTTTTGAATCTTCCAGTAGGTTAATACTAATACCTCCATGGTAATAGATAGTAAAAACCCCGGGGGTTGATCTTTTGAACCCGCTTCAAGCCATGATTACTACTCAACCAATCTAACTTGGGGTAAAGGAAACATAAGAAATGATATTCTTTCCTTTGACTTAATTCTTGTACATAGGAAATGAGATTGAATGGCTTTAACAGCAAATTAGGAAGCCGTTTGATTTCACTCATCTAACTATCCGGTTTAGTTTATCAACCCCGACGATGAATAAAAAATAGATATTCAACTTTCTTGCTAGAAAGAAATATGGAAAGTTTATGTCTCACCGAATCACACGTAGAGATATTGATAATACACATAGAGTTAATGGTATTTCATAACTAATTGATTGAGCAGCAGCCCTTAATCCACCTAAAAAGGAATATTTATTATTTGATCCATATCCCGACATAAGAAGTCCAACGGGAGCAAGGCTTGAAATGGCGATCCATAAAAAAACACCAATACTAAGATCGGCTAGAATAAGTCGATAACTAAAAGGAATTACTGAATAACTTAGTAAAATGGATATCACTGCTATGGATGGCCCAATATTGAATAAACGAGTATCTCCTCTAGATGGAAGAAGATTCTCTTTGAAAAGTAATTTTGTCCCATCTGCTAGAGCTTGAAGAATTCCCAAAGGCCCGGCATATTCAGGTCCAATACGTTGTTGTATTCCTGCAGATATTTCTCTTTCTAACCAAACAATTACTAGTACACCTAGTGTGATTCCTAATACAAGAGTCAAAATAGGGATAAGTGTCCATAGTATCCCATAGACTTCTGTTAAGGATTCAAATCCGGAAAAAGAGTGGATAGCTTGTAGTTCTGTTGTATCAATTATCATTTCAACGATCGACTTCTCCCATAATGATATCTATGCTACCTAGTATCGTCATAATATCAGCCAATTTCATTCTTTTAACTAACTGAGGAAGAATTTGCAAGTTGATAAAACCCGGTGGTCGAATTTTCCATCTCCAAGGAAAAACACTCTGATCTCCTATCAGAAAAATTCCCAATTCCCCTTTTGGGGCTTCGACTCTTACATAAAGTTCTTGCTTGGGCAATTCAAACGTTGGAGAAGGTTTTTTACTAATAAATCGATAGTCAAAATCATTCCATTCCGGGTTTTTTATTCTATCAAAGCGTCGTATTTCTAAATTTTCATATGGCCCTCCAGGAATTCCCTCTAAGGCCTGTTGAAGAATTTTTACGGATTCTGCCATTTCACCCATTCGTACTAAATAACGAGCTAATGAATCCCCCTCTTTTTGCCAGTGAACCTCCCAATCAAATTCGTCGTAACACTCATAACGATCAACTTTACGAAGATCCCATTCTATTCCGGAAGCTCGTAGCATTGGGCCTGATAAACCCCAATTTAGTGCTTCTTCTGCCTGAATAATGCCTATGCCTTCAACTCGTTCTAAAAAAATAGGATTCCGTGTAATAAGTTTTTGATATTCAGCAACGCCGATTAAAAAATAATCGCAAAATTCCAAACATTTATCTACCCAACCATGAGGTAAATCGGCAGCTACTCCTCCGATACGAAAATAATTATGCATCATACGCATACCGGTAGCAGCTTCGAATAGGTCATATATCAATTCTCGTTCTCTAAAAATATAGAAGAAAGGGGTCTGTGCCCCGATATCTGCCATAAAAGGGCCGAGCCATAACAAATGAGAAGCGATACGACTCAATTCCAACATAATAGTTCTTATATAGCTAGCCCTTTTAGGGACTTGAATATTGCCTAGCTGTTCGGGTGCGTTTACGGTTATTGCTTCTGTGAACATAGTCGCTAAATAATCCCAACGCGTTACATAAGGCAAGTATTGTATAATTGTTCGATTTTCCGCAATTTTCTCCATACCTCTATGTAAATAACCCAATATTGGTTCACAGTCGATAACATCTTCCCCATCGAGAGTCACGATCAGCCGAAGAACGCCGTGCATTGATGGGTGGTGAGGGCCCATATTTACTATCATGAGGTCTTTTCTTGTAGTTGGTGCAATCATAAGTTTTTTTTTCCCGAGTCATTCTTCCATGCATTGTTTGAACGTAAAAAGAAGAGTTCGTCAAAATGAAAACGAATAAAAGTGCAAATGGTATTAGGCTTCAAGTTAACGAGTTTTTATCTCTCGAATATCTAACTCGCCAATTAATTCTTTATAACGTTCTCTATTTTTTTTTGACAAATAGGCCAGTAGTCGTTGACGTTTTCCCAAAATTTTCCGCAAACCTCTCTGAGATGAAGAGTCTTTTTTGTGTAATTCCAAATGCGAAGTAAGTTTACTTATCTTAGTGGTGAAAGTGAATACTTGAAATTCAACAGACCCCCTGTTTTCTGTGTTTTCTTTTTGAGAAATAACCGAAATGAATGAATTTTTTACCATAGAAAAATTCCCCCTTCCTTTTGAAAGATATGGATTTTACCGATCAGTAATAATAATGCCATTAATTTGAATTGGTATATACAAAAATATAATTCCAAGTTATTTGAAAACTACTCCTTTTCTGAATTCAAATCAATCCATCCAAACTGGAATCGGATTGAGATAGAGGTAGAAAAGGAGTAGTCCATTTTTCCATTGAAGGGTTTAGACCTAAAAAAAAAAAAAAGTTCTATTGATTCATTTCGAGATTGAAGTCCTACATTATTCATTTAATATTGGATATATCCATGAAAGGGAAGACTCAAATGTGTGGTCCGCATATTTATTTCATATACCCTATACCCCATACCCTATATTTTTTCCTATTTTCATATATACCCGTCTATCATATACTTTCTATTCTATATGATAGACGGGTATAGAGTTCTTATCTACGAATTTTCCATTTTCAATCGTGGATATAGATGTATCCTTAACATACTGAAACGACTGCCATTGTTGGTATTAAACCAATACCGATTCATACAGGCCAAATCTTCTAATCGATAATTAGGCCAAAGAAAGAGCTTTAATTTCATTAATGCATTTTCTTCTATATTAAGACCTTTATTCTCGGGCGAAGCTTGGTTGCTGTTTTTTCTGTTCTTTTCGTTCCAAAATAGGAGATTTCTATTTTCATCGTTTCGATACTTTGAATTCAATGAAATTAGAATTCTCAATTTTCTACGATGTCGAAACGATAAAATATTTTCAGGAATAAGGAAATCAAAATGATTCTTAGAAACATACCTTTCTTCTTGGTATTTTGGATTTGTTTGGTACTTACTCTTATCAACCAACGAAGTACTTATGGTTTGATACATCAAGAGTTGTCCATCAATTTTTCCAAACAGACGAATGGGTTCTATAATCAATATTCCCTTCTTCAGTAATTCCGCATGAGTTAGACTAGTTTGAATCGTCAGTCTATCCAAATCGATTTCTCTTGTTTGAATTGAAGATAAGAGAATTTTTCTTGGGTCCATTAGTCTAAGCAAGAGACAGTAGACCTCAATATTATTCATCAATTTTTCGTCCAAAGTACTGTCCCACCATTTACATTGAAAAAGTAAATAACGTTCCAGGAAGGAATCTAGTTTACTTTTTTTCTTTTTCTTCTTTTTCCTGTCCAATTTTACAGAATTTTCTTCACTAGATTTTTCTTGTGACAGAACAGATCCAAAATCTTCTCCTTTTTTGGGTTCTTCTTGATTTCCTTGCTTTTTTTTGAATTTTCTTTTTTTCTTTTCACTACTATTTTCATTTCCATTTCGATTTAAAAGAAGTAATTGATTTGGTCTAAACCAAGGTTTGGTCTTATATGCCTGATGAAATAAGACCAATTCTGGGAAGAACCAACCCTCTAGATTCGAGATAGAATAATTTAGCATTCTTTCATTCATTCCCATCCAATCAACAAAAACGTTGTGGAATTTTGGGAGATTGTCTGGAAGCCTAAAATAACAAATTTCAGAATATCCATTTTTAATAGATATTTGAAAATACTTATTAGTTTCCCGTTGAATATTTGGATTCCTGTTGGCATCGATCGTGATACAGGACTCAATATCCACTTTTTCTTTACGATACAAACTTTTCCAACGCAAATATTTTCTATTTACCATTTTTTCCACAGCTAGCATATCCACATAATTATAGATAGGGGTGGTTTTCAGAATATCATAAAGTGGGTCCTTGTGCGTGTTACAAGAAAGCTCTCCGTTCTTATTCCCTTGAAATTTTTCGGAGTTAAGAAATTTATTTGCTAAAAGATCATATCGATAAGATTTGTGAAAATTTTCTTTTTGATTCGCTAATTTGTATACTTCCCCCTTTTTTTTTGAATCACTTACTTGGTCTGTTTCATATGAATTGCATTTGCTTAATTTTTCCTTTGTAGCTATACAATGGGAAGTATTTCGCCATTTTTCAGGCATTAATCTCGACCATATGATCGACGATAAATTGTATGGAGAATACCCTCTTAACCACTTTTTCCATTGATTTTGTTCATAATTGCTAAGTTTCTTATCATTTAATTTTAATTTTGAATGAACCATTCCTTGTTTTTCCAAAGAATCCTTTATTTCGGGCTTAAGAAACAAAGAGATTCCTTGATATTGAAGAACAGGTCTTAATTTATGCAAATTACTAACTTGCATTTGGGATAATTTGTAAAATACATAGGCTTGTGATACGCAAGATAAGTCAAAAAAAATATGTAAATTGCTTTTCATATCCCTAATCTTATCAAGGGATTTTTTAAAGGGAATGAGATTTTTCTTTTTTTTATTACTACTAGTATTCTTAAATGTTAGGTCCAGGGATAGAAAAATTAGCTCTATGCAGTTATTCATCATTTTGTCAATTAGGGTTCTTAACCTAATTTGAGTAGAAATATCCAAATTTGAATGATCTACAACAAAATTTAAAAGAAACCGTATATCACGTACAATACAAAGTAAAATATAATAGATCTTAAACCAACCTTCAAACATAATATATAAAATCAATTTCCATATCCTTAGTAAATAAAATTTACTAAATAAAACAAACTCTTCTATATAATAGATAGTAGATTTCCATACCCCTGATAGTTTCCATTCACTCCTAGAAAAAAATCTGTGCCGAGATAGTAGTTCAATGAAAATTTTCAAATAAAGGGGAAATTTAGAAATGAATCGAACAGTTCTTCTTTTGAATATTTTCCATTTTTCTAAGAATTTAGCATTAAATGTTTTGTTAGGACTAGTATCATTTTTCCTTTTCTTCTTTCTAATTCTTTCTATTCTTTCTATTTGATTTCTAATTTTCCCTATTCGCTCAGTCAGATCTTTTATTTTTTTTTCTGTCAATGAAGAATTTGTCAAACCCGGCGATACTGTTTGACCAAAAGATTGGTTAATTATTTGATTGCTAATTATGGAATCTTTTTCTTCTTGAATTTCATTCGATTCATAGATTTCTACTTTTCTTAATTGAATTGGGTTTTCTTTGGAAACTTTTGCAAGTATTTTTTTTTTTCCTTTGAAATAGTTCTTTTTCATTTTTCGAACTTTTTTTCCCAGTTCTTTCAAAACAGGTTTCCAAAAGGAAGGTCGTTTTTCGGGAAAACCAAAAGGATGTTTAGCTTCGAGTCCAAAAACCGTTAAAAAACGGAAATCCTCTTTTTCTTGATAAGATCTTAATTTGCGTTTGTGCGAAGGTTTCAGACGGAAAGGGAATAATATTTTGATCTGAAGACCTTCTATGAACCAATTTTCAGGCAATTCTGTTTCTGATAATGGCGTTCCATTATAAGTACATTTAAGATGCATCTCTCTATTCCATTCCCGAAAATCCTCAGACCATTCAGGACGTTGGGATAGGGATATACGCCCAAGATTTTTTGCAATTATAAACGAAGGTAAGAGAATATATTTTCTAAAAATAGATTGAATTAGCAACAAACAAGCTCTTATTCCTTGCCCATAAGTATGGGCATTATCCCAAGCTTCCGCTATCTTCATTCGCGCCTCTTCCTCTAGTATCTCCATCTCTTTTTTTTCTTCGTCTTCTATTTCTATTCTATTTTCTTCTCTTTTTGTTTGTTCGTTTGTAGACTCTACAATTTGGAATGCTTCCCCTTTCCACACCCTATTTCTAAAAATGGATTTAATCAATTCAAACATATTAGATGTTAAAGAAAAGAAAATGGATTTTTTGATTCTGTACACAAAAAGGGGGGAATGCGCATTTCCTTGAAACACTTTCCAAATAACTACTTTGCGCCTTTGCGCCCGCACAGACCCCTTGATTAGATCTCGATCAAAGTCCGGTTGTTCTAAATAGCGTGTCGTAGACATCTCTTCCATTTCATCAGGATCATCTTTATCATCTTTGATATCAGTAAAAATCACTACCTCTTTGGCTTCTCTTGAACGAATTTCAAAATCTTCGGGAATATCTTGAAATTCTCCTGATTGTTGTTCTAACTCAGTGATTAATTTGTATTCCCATCGAGGAATTTTTTTACTGATTTCGTTTATTTTATTTTGACTTATGTTTCTGTTTTGACTATTAGCATCATTAGCATCATCATGTAGGAAAAATAATACTTTTTTTAAAAAAAGCATTTCATGTTTTCTTTTTAACTTTTCTAATTTTGCTCTTTCTGCCTTTGGTCTTTCGAACTTTTCTTTTTCGAACTTTTCTTTTTCGGACTTTTCTTTTTCGAACTTTTTCTTATTCTGATAATAATTTTGATCTAGCCAATCAAGGGTATACCAAGAAGTAACTAGAGAGCCACAGCCAAAGTTTAGGTAAGCGTAATACTCGTCTAGTTTTTCTTCTAGAGCGTACTCTATTTTCCGAATAAAGTCTCCCAGATAACCCATATGTTCATACCTCACATGTGCGTAACCAGTCCTCATAAAAAAATCCCAATTAAAATGGGATTTCGATAGAATGTCTTCATAACATTTTAGACACACATTCTTTAAATTCCTGAAGCCTATCAAATTAGACAAATAAGAGTTACCAGGAGCTGTATGCCTCCAAAACGTACATTGCACAGCTATCGCGTAGTGGATATTTCCCGCGACAATAGCCTGTAACCGAGCCAAACAAATCCATTTGTGAGTGTTGAGCACAAGGCGAAAAGTATCAACGACGGGAGGAAGAAACTTTTCAATGACCGTGTCAACGATCTTGTCAATGATCGGTAATTCCTCATTTTTGATATCCTCCGCATAAATCTTTCGCTCTTTATTCTGTATCTCTATAAATTCTCCTAGTTTATCGGTGTACGGAACGAGGATTTGATGCAATTTATTTATCCGAAAATTTTGAAAAAATGTTTTTTTCGAAGTTTTTTTCAGGATTGCATTTTTTTCGATTGTTTTTCGACGCGATCCGCTCAATAAAGGATCATACCTTTTTGGTAAGTATTTGTTTCTAGAATCATCATTACATAATCGAGTTCTTGTTTCGAGTCTATTCAAAAAACTAGATTTTTTCTCGAGAGATTTGATTCGATTTAGAAATGCTTTTTTTTCTTTTCTTTCTTTTTTTTCGTTGGTAAAAATCCAAAAATCGTATGGGTCCGGTGGATTATCATCGAAGAAATAAGGCCACAGTTCCGGGGATAACAGCCTTCTTTTTAGCCTTTCCAAAAAAATCGATACACTAGCAGGACACGTAAAAGTCATTCGATATTTTCCATCACTTTTACATCGGTCAAAAAAATAATGTGACATTTCATTTCGGATAGCTTGTTCAAATTTATCGTTTTTTATGTAGCGAAGGGGTCGATTCCACTGATTGAAATCGAAAAGAAGAGTGGCAAGATTTTTTTCAAAGAAAAAAGGGTCGTTATTTGCCATTTTTTTCGGAAAAATGGTAGAATTTTCATGATTTTTATTGCTATTCACTCGAATTTCTTCCGTTTCATCGATTTTGTTCGGATCCGCCCTTTCTTCGGAAAAAGAAGAAGGATCTTCTTCATCGGATGTTTCTATTTCTACATCTATTTCTTCCGTTTTTGTTGAGGGTTTGATGGGGAACGGTATTCTGCTTAAAGAGTAGGCGCAGGTCATAAATAAGAGAATACTAAAGATCCGAATTCGCAATTTTGCCACAAGGTACTTATTAGATCGAATGAACTTATTCGATTTAATCAAATTATTTTGCTGGATCCAGACTAATCCCGATCCAAGCCATTTCCTGAATAAAATATGACAAATTACCCAACCAATTAACCAACCAACAAAACTACTTGTTATAAATAAGATCTTATTGTTGCATCGGAAGAGATAAACATTTACTAATCTGGCTAACATTGAACTTGGAAACAAATAATGATGGAATAATTGAAAAATGAGATTATTCACGAATACACTTTGAGTACTGAAATTACTCAGTGAATTTCGGCTGGAAGACTCATTATCCAAAAAGTATTTGTCATTGAACAAATGAACCAAAATATATGATAGAGCCAGGACCGTTATTGTATGAGGTTGACCCAATGCTAGATGCATTGGCGGGTAATAGATGGATAAGAACATTATGAATTGTCCCGAAATAAAACCAGTTGTTGCTGCTACTCTCTTCT